AAAAATGAGCTAGTTCAGCTAATCCTCTTATACCCCCGGTTAAGGATATTTTATAAAAAGCATCTATGTAACCACGATTATATGACCAATCATATATCACATTTATTATTTTGTCCCACAAAATTCTATTAGTACTTTGTTTAGCAAATGAATTTAGTAAGTTCAAATTTTGTAAAGATGAATAAATAGGCTTATATAAAAAATTCGCTATAAATATTCCGAAAAAAGCTATACTGACAGAAAAACTTGCACTTGTCACAAATTCATACCAATCAATAGAATTTTTTGAGTTCGGATGTAAAAGGTTTATGGATGGATTTAATAATTTGGATAATATATCCAAATCAATTCCTTCTTGATTATTAAAAGAAAAAGGAATTCCTACGGATCCAACAAACAAAGTAAATAGCAATAATATAAGCATGGAAAACAGCATAGTATTGTCAGATTCACGAGGATAAGAGAAAGTTTCTTTAGTACCAAACTGAGTAATAGTAATAAAAGGTTGTATCCAGTTTTTTCTATTCCCATTAATTTGATATCTTTTATTGCAAAAAAAAGAACTTCTTTTATTATTATTATTTCTTTTTAATAAAAGTAATAATGGAAAATGGTTTTTAATGCTTTTTTGTATTTCTTTTCCCCATAGAGATATTGAATAGCAGGAACTCTTTCGTTGACCACTATAATTTTGAAAATGAACATTGAAATGTCCCTCAAAAGTAAGTAAATAGATACGAAACATATAAAATGCAGTCAATCCCGCTGTGGAACAAGCTATTATTGCGAAAATCGGTGAATACAACCAACTATCATTAAGAATTTCATCTTTGGACCAAAAGCAAGCAAGGGGGGGGATACCGCAAAGAGAAAGTGTACCTATTAAAAAAGAAGTTTTTGTAATGGGTACATGCTTTTTTAAACCTCCCATAAAAACCATATTCTGACTTTTATCTGGAGAATATCCAACAATTGCTTCCATTGAATGAATAATTGATCCAGATACTAAAAACAACAACGCTTTCGAATAAGCATGAGTAATCAAATGAAATAAAGCAGCTCGACAAGATCCCATACCTAGAGCTAACATCATATAACCCAGTTGAGACATTGTAGAATAAGCTAAACCTCTTTTAATATCTTTTTGAGCAAGAGCTAAAGTAGCCCCTAATAGTACTGTTATTATACCTATTAAAGATATGAAATTCATTATGTAAGGTATGATTATAAAAAGAGGAAGAAGCCTAGCTGCAAGAAAAACGCCCGCTGCTACCATAGTAGCGGCATGTATAAGAGCCGAAATAGGAGTAGGGCCTTCCATGGCATCAGGTAACCATACATGAAGGGGGAATTGTGCCGATTTAGCAACCGCACCGGCAAATAAAAGAAAGGCGCACGAAGTAAGAAATACAAAATGAACCTCATTATTAGAAATCAAGTTATTGAATATTTCGAACAAATCTCGAAACTCAAAACTACCCGTTATCCAATAAAGACCTAAAATTCCTAATAATAAACCAAAATCCCCTACACGATTAGTTACAAACGCTTTTTGACAAGCAGCCGCCGCACTAGGTCGTGTGAACCAAAAACCTATTAATAGATAAGAACACATTCCAACTAATTCCCAAAAAATATAAATTTGTATCAAATTAGAACTAGTAACTAATCCCAACATGGAAGTATTGAAAAAACTCATATAAGCAAAAAATCTCAAATATCCTTGATCATGAGACATATAATTGTCACTATAAAAAAGAACCAAAATTCCAACAGTAGTAATTAATATTAACATAATAGAAGTAAGTGGATCGATTAAGTGACCGAACTCTAAAGAAAGATCATTATTAATGGTCCAAGACAATCCATATTGATAGATAGAACTTGTATTTAGTTGCTGAATAGATAGATAGACTGAAATTATCATAACTATACTTAACAATAAAATACTAGGAAAAGCCCACATACGGCGAAGATTTTTTGTTGCTGTCGGAAAAAGTAGAAGTCCCACTCCTATTAACATAGGAACTGGAAGTGGAATGAAGGGGATAATCCATGAATATTGATATGTAGATTCCATAAAAAAAACCTTTTTATTCTTAATTAATTCTTTCTGATTCACCGGCTCTTAGATTTTTTTTTAAGTTGAATAAAAAATCAAGATCAAGATACGGAAAACTGAAATAGAATTTTCTATTCTTAATTATTTTGAACCTTTCTTTCTTATTTATCGAATACTTCAAATATTCAAATCAAGAAGTTCGAATTGGTCAAATGATATTAATATGACCAAGTTCTTATTTCAAATTTAATAACAAAAATTTCTTTTATTTTATTAGTATGAATTAGTATGAAGTAATTAGTATAAAGTACTATTTTTAGCTTTTAGCAAAATAAAATACAGAAAACAAAAATGGAATTCTTTCTTTTAAATAGGAATGGTCTGCCAATAAGTTGGTCGAATAAAAAAAGAGTTAGTTATTTTATTTTGTTTATTAATAATCATTAACATTAAATAATTTATCATCGAACTTGGCTTCCATTCGAATAAAAGAAAAGGCATTTTTCTTTTTAGAAAACACTAGAATATAGGACATTTTTCTTTCCATACCAGGGAGAAGAAATAGACTTTAAGGAAAAGATGAAATTACTAAAATAACTTTTCGAAAATAAAATAATGTATCCTTTGATTAACTACTAGTTTGATTCGAATTCAAAAATGAAAAATATGCGTACTTGCTCTTTTCTCTTGAGCTTGACCAATTAATAATTAATAGAATTAAAAGTAATAAAATTTGGAATTTGTTAGGTAAGGGTTGGTTTTTTTTTTAATCTTTGGTTATATTTTGTTACATGTATAAATATAGAACAATAGACAGAGATAAAAAAAGACTTTGTGTGGTATTTTTCTTTTTTTTTATTCCATCCATCTAGAAAAAAAAAGAAAGAAAAAAGTGGAATTGTTTGAAGAATAGATGTCTTTCACATTCAACTAGAGAAATGAATAACTTTTTCAAATTTTTCATGGCAGTTCCAAAAAAACGCATTTCTATATCAAAAAAACGTATTCGTAAAAATATTTGGAAAAAGAAGGCATATTGGGTAGCCTTGAAAGCCTTTTCGTTAGCAAAGTCTCTTTCTACCGGGAATTCAAGAAGTTTTTTTGTGCGAAAATGAAATAATTAAGCACTAGATTAACCAATCTTCATTTTCAAATTCTTCATTTTCAAATGGTACTTTTTTTTTAATATCTTTTATCCGGTGGGGATTCTTATTTTCTCCATCGGGCCGCTTGTCATAGTCATATCATAATAATAAATAATTAAATTAAAAAACTTAGCAACTTAGCAAAGAAAGAATATATGTTATTTACACATTTATTTATATTCACATTTATTTATAATACATTTATTTATAATATATAAATAATAATAATAAATATATAAATAATAATAAAAAAAGAATAAAAAAATAAAAAAAAAAAAAAGAAGATATAAGAGTAAAAATAACAAAGAGTAAAAATAACAGAGCCATTTAACCTAATTGATTAAGTTTCATGTAACTTTCTGAAGAATCATTATTTTTCTGAATCAATATAGAATATACCCCATTCCTTTGATAAAAAGGAAAGTCCCTTTTTTTTATTGATTTAGGTAGGTATTATATACGAATGATGTGTCAATTTTGAATGATTCAAATTAGATTCTATGTTTGTAAAGGAAGATTGATCAATAATTCGAATTTTTCTAAAAAAAAAATGGATTTTCGATTGGATTTTCTATCCTAATTGGTAGGTATGGGACTCCCTTACTTGAAATCAAAAAGTTTCTTGTTAGACAAGACGTTCAGGCCAATATATAATTATAATTAATTTCCTAAATCCTAAATAAAATGATCTGCAATACGAAAAATGAACTTAACCGTTAATGCAAAGCTCGAAAAATAGTAAAATTGCAAAAAGTCCTTGGATATTGCACTGTACTGTGATCGGTAAAAAGACCCTTTTTTTGCTCATTGATAAAATAAAATGCATTTTCGATTCATAAAATCAGATAAATGAGAAATGAATTTGAAAAAATGAAAAAGAATTCTTTTTGAGCTATATCCTTGGATTGAAATCATAACTATTTCGTCACAAGATTTCCATTTTAGGAGAGCATAAACTATGAAAACCCGTCTGTTAAATAAAAAAAACTGAATTCTAAATAAAAAAAACTGAATTCAAAAAATGAAATAATAAATGATACTAATGAAAATAAATAAAAAAAAAATATTGCATTGAATTGACTCCTTGAATCTCGACGATTAAATACGAATTTATTATTATTATTTCGAGCCGCCGCCATGGTGAAATCGGTAGACACGCTGCTCTTAGGAAGCAGTGCTAGAGCATCTCGGTTCGAGTCCGAGTGGCGGCATGCCGTTTTGTTTTCTAAAAGAAATCGAAAAAGTCCTATAATGAATTCAATTCCCGATTTCCAATTCCGGAGAATTGGGCTATACCCCCCCTTTTTTATTTTTAAATTTTTATGATATTTTCCACTTTAGAACATATATTAATTCATATATCCTTTTCGATTGTTTCAATTGTAATTACAATTTCTTTGATAAGTTTGTCGGTCGATGAAATCGGAAGACTGTATGATTCGTCAGAAAAAGGCATGATAGCTACTTTTTTCTGTATAACAGGATTATTAGTCACTCGTTGGATTTATTCGGGGCATTTCCCATTAAGTGATTTATATGAATCACTAATTTTTCTTTCATGGAGTTTCTCCATTATTCATATGCTTCCGTTTAAAAAACATAAAACTGATTTAAGCGCAATAACCGTGCCAAGTACTATTTTTACGCAAGGTTTTGCTACTTCAGGTCTTTTAACTCAAATGCGGCAATCAAAAATATTAGTACCTGCTCTCCAATCCCAGTGGTTAATGATGCATGTAAGTATGATGATCTTGAGCTACGCAGCTCTTTTATGTGGATCATTATTCTCAGTAGCTCTCTTAGTGATTACATTGCGAAAATCTATAAGGATTTTTAGTAAAAACAAAAAAAAATTCAACGAGTCGTTTTCCTTTGGCGAGATCCAATACATGAATGAAAGAAGCAATGTATTACGAAATACTTTTTTTTTATATTGTAGAAATTATTACAGGGCTCAACTGATTCAACAATTAGATCAGTGGAGTTATCGTATTATTAGTTTAGGGTTTATCTTTTTAACCATAGGTATTCTTTCAGGAGCAGTATGGGCTAATGAGGCATGGGGATCTTATTGGAATTGGGACCCAAAGGAAACTTGGGCATTTATTACTTGGACCCTATTTGCGATTTATTTACATACTCGAACAAATAAAAATTGGGAAAGTGTAAATTGCGCAATTGTAGCTTCTATGGGCTTTTTTATAATTTGGATATGCTATTTTGGGGTCAATTTATTAGGAACAGGGTTACATAGTTATGGTTCATTTAATTTCCATTAACATATATAATTAAATTAAAAATAAAAACATCTAATTTAATTAAATTAAAAAAGATCCTGACGAATCGAATACAAACATAAAACAAGCCTCTATAGAAATGAAAGAAATGAATAAAATCTAAAAAAAAGTCAGAATAGAATATAGGATAAGAAAACTTCATACTTCATGTAAGCTAAGCTGTCGAGAACCTTTTGAATAACTACAATACTTGATTCAAAAGGTTCCCACCAAGACGAAAGATATCTGTTTACAATTCCAATTTTTTTTTTACTTTTTTTCTTTTCTCTTAACTTATTTCTTTTAACTTAAGAAAAAAAAAAAGACTTCTTTTTTCATGTACAAGAAGCAATGTTAAACATAACAATAATAGGATTACTTTTTGATTTTTTCTTTTATTGATAAAAACTATCGATAAAAATAATTCGATATAATAGCTTCGACCTTGTCAACGGATAATGAGAGAACGAAATCGGGATAAATACCAATACCTATTATTGGTAGAAGGATAGAAATAGAAACAAATAACTCTCTTGGACCTGAATCTAAAAAATTAGAGTTTGAAGCATTAAATAACTTATATCCATAGAACATTTGACGTAATATAGATAATAAATAAATAGGAGTTAATATCATTCCAATTGCCATTACAAAAGTAATTAATATTTTTGGCATTAAAAGATATTGTTGGCTAGTAATTATTCCAAAAAAGACTATCAATTCTGCAACAAAACCACTCATGCCCGGTAATGCAAGGGAAGCCATCGATAAGATACTGAACATCGTGAATATTTTTGGAAAGGGGATAGCCATTCCACCCATTTCGTCGAGATAAACAAGACGTATTCTATCATAACTCGTTCCTGCCAAGAAAAAAAGAGCAGCGCCAATAAATCCATGAGAGATTATTTGTAAAACGGCTCCATTGAGTCCCGTATCGGTTATCGAGCCAATTCCGATAATTATGAAACCCATATGAGATACAGAGGAATGGGCTATTCTTTTTTTTACATTACGTTGACCAGGAGATGTTAAAGCTGCATAGATTATTTGGATTGCGCCTACTAGAATCAACCAGGGAGAAAATATCGAATGAGCATGAGGTAATAATTCCATATTGATCCGAACCAACCCGTATGCTCCCATTTTTAATAAAATTCCTGCTAGAAGCATACAAGTACTATAATGTGCCTCCCCATGGGTGTCTGGTAACCATGTATGTAAGGGGATAATTGGTGATTTGACAGCAAAAGCAATAAGAAATCCAATATAGAATATTATTTCCAGGACCACAGGATACGATTGATTAACTAATGTTTCAAAATTTAATGTTGGTTCATTGGAACCACATAAACCAATACCTAGAACTCCTATTAATAGAAAAATGGAACCCCCAGCAGTGTACAAAATAAATTTTGTAGCGGAATACAGACGTTTCTTTCCCCCCCACATGGATAGAAGTAGATAAACGGGAATTAATTCTAACTCCCACATGATGAAAAAAAGTAAAAGATCTCGAGAAGAAAATGATCCTATTTGACCGCTGTACATTGCTAACATCAAGAAATGGAATAATCGGGAATCCCGAGTAACTGGCCGAGCCGCTAAAGTAGCTAAAGTGGTGATAAATCCCGTCAATAAAATGGGTCCTATAGAAAGTCCGTCTATTCCCAATCTCCAGTAAAAATCAAAAAAATTAATCCATTTATAATCCTCTGTTAGTTGGTTTAATGGATCGTTCAATTGGAAATGATAACAGAATATATAGGTCATTAAAAGGAGCTCTAAAATACAAATACATAAAGTATACCAACTTATAACCTTATTTCCTCTATGGGGGAAAAAGAAAATAAAGGAACCTGCAAATATCGGCAAAACTACAATTATTGTTAACCAGGGAAAATAATTCGTGGTAAAAACAAGATACACTTGGACCAAAAAAACCCGCGCTCGAAAATGGCTAATATATTATTCTTTTTTTCTTTTTCGAGTACGGGTTTTTTGTCGGTAAAAAAAA